GAAAAAAAATTAAATTGTATGAATCGTAAACTTAACATTGTTATCAAAAAAATTTCAAAACCCTACGGAAACCCCACTATTCTTGCAGAATTTATAGCTGAACAATTAAAAAATAGGGTTTCATTTCGAAAAGCAATGAAAAAGGCTATTGAATTAACCGAACAAGAAGATACAAAAGGCATTCAAATTCAAATTTCAGGTCGAATTGATGGAAAAGAGATTGCACGTGTTGAATGGATCCGAGAAGGCAGAGTTCCTCTACAAACCATTGTAGCTAAAATTGATTATTGTTCCTATAGTGTTCGAACTATCTATGGCGTGCTGGGAATAAAAATTTGGATATTTATTGACAAGGAATACTAAAACCACCTCACTTTTTAAAATGAAACCCCCATTATTTTATTTTTTTTTTCAAAAACATCAATTAATTCTTTAGGGTTGAATAAAAATTTGACTGATCTTTTGATAAAAAAAATTGCTATGCTTAGTGTGTGACTCGTTGGTTTTTTTTTTCTTTTTTAGGGGGTTAAAATTAAACACGATTATTCAAGCTACCCCGTATGAATAAAAAAGTAGATAAATACTAACCACTTCATCACTTCACACTATCTAAATTTTTAAAATCAGCCAAAATTAAATATAATGATCATACCTTTGTAGCGACTGAAATCTTTTTTGTTTCTGAAAAAAATCTTTGTAAAAAAAAAAGATAAAAGAAAAATGTAGATAAATGGACGTATGAGAGAATGAAAGAAAAAATGATATAGAATTCCAGTAATGTAAGGTTGATAAGTCATCTTATAAATTATAAAAAGGCAGTGTAATATAGCATGAATAACGATTCATCTTAAGTAAATGACTCTTATTTATCCTAAAACAAAACAAAAAAATCAAGAGCTTCGAGCCAATAAAGATTTAGAAAATTGACTCAAGAACGACTTGCATGAGGAGCTCCATTGTAAAATTTAGACCTAAGCATTAAGTAAGAAGCAATGAAAACGATGGAAACTGTGAATACAAATGATTCTTTGGAAAAGTAAATCTTGCTTATTCATTGGTTGGGATGGCGGAACAAAGCCGAGACGAATTGATCTATTCTTACAAGGTGTACAAAGAGTCTAAAAATTAAACAAAAGAGTCAATTTTCGCCCGCGAAAATTTGATTTTTTTGAATCCTTTTATTCGCGAGGAGCCAGATGAGAAGAAATTCTCACGTCTGGTTCTGTAGTAGAGATGGAATTTAAAAAGAAACATCAACTATAACCCCAAAAGAACCAGATTCCGTAAACAACATAGAGGAAGAATGAAGGGAATGTCTTATCGAGGGAATCATATTTGTTTTGGTAAATATGCTCTTCAAGCGCTTGAACCTGCTTGGATCACATCTAGACAAATAGAAGCAGGTCGACGAGCAATAGCACGAAATGTACGTCGTGGTGGAAAAATATGGGTACGAATATTTCCCGACAAACCAGTTACAACAAGACCCGCAGAAACACGTATGGGTTCGGGTAAAGGATCGCCCGAATATTGGGTAGCTGTTGTTAAACCAAGTCGAATACTTTATGAAATGAGTGGAGTAACGGAAAATATAGCTAGACGAGCGATTTCAATAGCAGCGTCCAAAATGCCTATACGAACTCAATTCATTATTTCGGGATAAAAGTATAAAAAGAACAACTAATAAAAAAAGTTCTTCGTTTTGAAAAATTTAAAAATTTTTAGACAAAAATATTTCTTTTTTTTCTTTGTCCTTTGCATTAAAAAAAAACATTTTTAAATCATATGATTCAACCTCAGACCCATTTAAATGTAGCGGATAACAGCGGAGCCCGAGAATTGATGTGTATTCGAATCATAGGCGCTAGTAATCGTCAATATGCTCATATTGGTGACATTATTGTTGCTGTGATCAAAGACGCAGTACCAAATATGCCCCTAGAAAGATCAGAAGTTGTCCGAGCTGTAATTGTACGTACTTGTAAAGAACTGAAACGAGACAACGGTATAATAATCCAATATGATGACAATGCTGCGGTTGTTATTGATCAAGAAGGAAATCCAAAAGGAACTCGAATTTTTGGTGCGATCGCCCGTGAATTAAGAAAACTAAATTTCACTAAAATAGTTTCCCTAGCTCCTGAGGTATTCTAAAATTCTTTTTATATTTTTGAATAGGTTATTTAAAAACGAAAATTGATTAAGAGGTAGATTACATCTCACGCACATACCTTAAATTATTCATAAAAAAAACATGTTGATTATATTAAATAATGAGTTAATAAAAAATTTAGGCATAATGGGTAGAGACACTATTGCTGAGATATTAACCTCTATACGAAATGCTTATATGGATCAAAAAAAAGTAGTTCGAATAACATCGACGAATAGTACCGAGACTGTTGTAAAAATACTTTTACGGGAAGGTTTTATCGAAAATATGAGAAAACAGCGCGAAAACAAAAAAACTTTTTTGGTTTTAACACTGAGACACCTAAGG